CTTAATGGAATTGGTTCCAATTCCAAAGGCTATCTAGAGCTAGAGTCGAGAAGACACTCGCTTCAATTCAGGAAGCATTTAAGGCAAAAACCTCTTTTTCTTTACTTGGCCTTAGCACGAATATCTAAAGAAATGTAATTAGCCCAAGCCTCTTCAGGCGGGCTATGTGTTCGAAGAGCAGATCGAGCTCAAAGAGTGTTGGTAAGCCTGTCTTAGTAAGGTCGGCTAAGCCATGTAGCTAAGCTAAATAGAAAGGCTTGTCCGGATGAGCGAGCATCCTTTAAGCTAGAGCACCGGGGAAGAAAGAGTGATTGTCTTCAAAAGAATTCCCTAACAAGAGAAGGATCGTTACTCTGAGTCCTAAAAGCACGGCAATCCTAATGACTTTCCTATTAAGGAACTTGCTTGAAAGGTCTTCTTCTCTTGTCGGTAAAGGCATCCTCAAATGAGACAGATGAAAGCATAACCACTCACTTGGGCGTAGGAAAGAAGAAAGGTGGATTCGATCTTACTCCTTTGCCCGCTACAGATTCTGTTAACAAGTTTAGATCTTCCTGGGCTTCCTCTTCTTCTCAAGCAGTAAGAGGCATACTATTAAGGAAGACGCACACAAGTAATTTGAATAATCGGAAGGGCGGGCTAGTATGAAAGTAGGCAGAGGACCTGACATTGAGAGGCGGCCCTTGGGACGAGCTCTAAAACAAGTACTGATAACGAACCTAGCCGAAGAAAAAAGCATTAATACCCCTCACCTGGGCTAGCCTAATAGGAATTGTCATGATCTTCATATAAGAAAGCCTCTTGATGCGAGGGAACCTAAATTTAGCAAAATAAGGGCACCTCATTCCGACATGAGCCTAAGATATCTTAAGTGCTTTTGTTGGCCAAAGTAACAAAAAGGGTTTTCAAACAGAGTTGAGGATGTTTCATTTCAATAGCATACAAAACCTATTCTGGTGGATCGTAGTCCCTTATGTGGAATTTCGCCAGTAGCCTGTACATCTAACTTAATCCAAGCTGGAATCGAGTCTTTGATAAAGCAATTTCCCACGGTCAAGCCTAGTAGAGCTCCTTTTCCGAGAAGACTAGCAAACATGCTACCAGGCCAAGCTACCATAAGAAAGGAAGGGAAAGCGAACCACAGAGACCATTTCACAAGAGCTGAGCTGAAAGAAGAGTGAATTAGCCCCGGGTGACTGAACTGCAGGGATTTCTATTTAAGAGCCGGGTGAGCTACCTTAACGGCACCCTGGTATTCCTTTTTATTGATAGCGCACAGGTGATCCCTAATGGGCTCGTTTCACCGATCTCTATATAGATCGCCTCTAGATCCCATCCCATTAGACTGATTTAGTGTGGTTAAGCTGTGTCTTTGAAAAGTAACTGAGTTTAGGGCTATCTTCCTAAACTGTAGGAGGAAGGGGAAGGGCTTTATGAACGTTACAGAATGAATGGTCAATGATAAATCACCTTGCCCTCCCTTTAGAGGAGTAAAAAAGGTCAAGCTCTAGTCTCACATTCTGTTAATGAAAGGTAGTCCCTCTCTAGAGAGCTAAGTGCTGCTATTGAATGAACCTATTCTATTCATCTTAGTATCCCCATTCCATTCTCTCATTTGATCCCAACCCAAGAGAGGTAAAGAAAGATTCAGCCCTTTAATTTGCTATCCCTGCAGATTTTTTTACAGCTCGGAGAGCTTGCTAGGGCTAACCTCTCTTTAGCCTATCTGTCCTCATGCTAGCCAATCTCTGGCAATTGGTCTATGTCAAAGGGTCATATTCAAGATGTGAACAAATAGGATGTGCACATTCATGCAAGATCCGGTGCTTTCTTTGAAATATCCTCTCTTAGAAGAATAAGTTCTTTCGGAAGAGAAGAAGTAGCAGAATCCGTCAGCTTGCCATAGAACTCATCCAGAAGGAGTATGCAGCCAGACTGACTACGGAGATAGAAAGAAGAGGATGGGAAGATGAATCAATATTCAAGAAAGAATAGGTTGCTAGAGAATCGTATCTTAGATAGTGCACGAATGAATGCATAGAGAAAGTCAGTCTTGGGGTAATATCATCTTTCCTGCCCCTAGGTCCTAGGTTGCAAGTCAGCTGCTCACTCTCTCTTTCTTCGAATTCGATGTCTTAAGCAGCATGTAGCAAAGATCGATTTGAGATTCAATGTGGGACCTGAAAACAGAAGCTAGAGTTGAACGATCTACTTTTCTATCCTGTGGGCCTATCCAAAAGGTCTCTTCTTTATAGAAAGTAGCCTGGTCTGTCTCTCAATCAGTCTGTCCTGTCAAGTCCTTGACTTCGGTCGTAGGTTGAAAGTCAAAAAGTAGCTGCTCTCCCGACCTCCGAATAAATTAATAAGTGGAAAGCTTCGTTCTTCCTCTTCTCTCGTAGCTATGTCCTCAACTACGACGGCAACTTGAGTTAGGTTGCGTATATAATAGAGTGGCAGTTGCCTATTGACAGAAGTCATCTCTACGCACACTCATCTTTGAAATGGAGTGGGCCCATAGATAGAGTCATCCCCTTTTCCTTAGCTTCTGCTTTCTGGAAGAGAGGTGCCAGGGGAATCAGGGGCTGGTATCAAAAGATTCCTTGCATAAGACTTCTCAGGACTGGCTTTTGCCCCAACTCTTGAAGGTTTTTCGTTATACGCATTTCCGGGTTTCGGATTAGATGAAATGGACGTGGGATAAGGGCCGAAAGTAGAAGAATGCATGAAACTGCTGCAACTTACTCTTTTGCCTGCCTTTCGCAGACCACTAAGGAGTCGTAGAGCAATGTCTCTATTGGCGGTTGCGCGACCTTCGATTGATCTGCGGATTGCGACTGCACCTGGCGTTGGATCAAGGCTCTCAGTCGCTCAAGACATCGATGCGCCACCGGGTCGACCTGCAACTGGTCCGACGCAACTTACCGGTGATAGTAGCTTCATCACCCGCTATGGAAACCAAAACAACGTCTGGTGCGCCCTCCTCTACTCCTATTTCGGCTCAACTACATGCTGCTCCCTGGCCCAGTCTTTCTACGCATATCTTCAAAGACCTCAAGACTTTTTTTATATGCGCATGTTGGAACCGATTTGTGATCATAGCGACCCGAAACTTACCAGCATGGGATGGGGAGTTGCGATGGATGCCAAGATGAAGACTCCTCTGCGCCAAGGATCTTAGGGGTACCACAAATAGTTGGATCGTAAGACTTTATCTCACATCCCACTTCCTTCCTAGACCACTCCTCTTCCTACAAACCTCGTGCCCTCGGTTACCTTTGGATCTGCGTTCAGAGAAAGGTGCTAAACGCCCTTGTAAAGGAGCTTGGATATTTTTGCATGGTCGATTAGTGAGCATCACATCTCGGTCAATCAATCGGTCCGCTGATCCATCATTCTCTATTGTGCGTGATCACTCACAGCTGGTCTACGTACTGGAGTTCGCCTTCTCTACGACCACCTTCTCCCTTACGGTCGACTGATCTAGTCCCTTTAGTTCGCTTACGCTCACCCTGTAAACCCTCGGTAGCACACCCTTTCTTTAACCCGACGCCCGGGTCAGAGAGTATATATGTACTCTCAATACCAATGACGAGTTGAGGTAATGTTCTCGAAAAGAGGGCGGCTTTGAGGATACTGTGATAAAGGATCCCAAAGTAGGTTGAAGGCCTACTACCTACTTAGTTCAGTATTCGAAATCTCTCTTCGTGGGCGCTTAGGTTAGCTGGTCTTCTGGTCGAGTTTTCCCTCTGCTCTTCCTTTATTCTTTGGTTATATACCAACTCACCTACCTGGATCAGTGGATTCTCCTGATTCAGCGGATTCGGCTTCGTATGAAGCGTCTGCGGATTACTAAGCCGTGGATCGAGATCTTAGGATCTAGCTAGATAAGACTTATTACACCTTGGGGAAAGCCCATACGGCAGAACGTATCATAAGGAAAGAGTTCTTGTTGCTTTAAAAAAGATCTTGCGAAGAGCACCAGTGAGGTGAGGCACGAAAGACTTTAAAGAGCTCACGCGGATTATGCCTACCTTGGCTACTGGTGAAGATGGAGTCAATTTACTAAACCAAAGCCATACCTGAGTGACTTAGGAAGCGGCTTTGTCTTAGCCTTTCTACCTTCTGCCCGATCCTTTCCCGGTAGTAGTTTCAATTCTTTGGTACGCAAGGCTTTTCTGCCCTTCCAGGATATTCGCACCGCTTGGGATCATTACTAAAATCTCTCTGATGTGAAATGGAAAATTCAGCCGAACGACTATAAGCCCACATCACTAGTAATGTACCATGACTGGTGGCAGTTCTGACTCGCGCCTCAACTCTTTCCAAGCCTGCTATTTGCCTGAGGGCCCTTTATTCAAGTCTGTTGCCGTGCCGAGTTGCGCCAATTCCCCCGCTGCTAAGAAAGATGGCGGCGTTTCTGAAGTAAAAGTTCCTGAGGCAAACACGCCAATCTGCTGCTCGAGCTCTTCTACCTGCTCCCGAGGGAAGTTTACTTGTTCCTGGTCGTAAGGAAAAACATCCGATGGCAGTATCCTCAGCCTATGCCAATGAATAGATTGCCACTGCGTCTGATTCGAGTGTCTCCGTCATCCGTTCCGCTGATAATGCCAAACTTCTGCTTTATTATAATGATATTAAACGTCGCTTAGAAGCGGTCGCAAGGTCTGTTTTGGACAAATCGTCCTATAAAAAAGAAAAACCTTCCCTCCCTGTGGAGACTTTCTGGCCTTTCCGTTGGGAAGGGGAAGCTCGCGCTAAACGCCCTTCGGTGGTCTCTCGAGCGTCCTTCTTGCAAATCAAAGGTGGTCGCTAGTTCCCCCTCTCAATCCACAGTTTTTCTCTCGAAATGCCATCTCTTGTTTTCTTTGATCTTTGAATGCAGCATGGAGTGATCTTATTACAAGGTACGAGTAAGAATTCGTTCTTTACTTCTTTCCTTCCCCCACACAGTGAAAGCGGGCTTCTTAACTAAATAAAGAAGAAGGTAGCTTCTTTCTTAGTTAGTCCTTCTGCTAAGGATTTCTATTCTTAAATATTAATAAGAGGATGGTAGCGAAGAGTTCCCGCTTCAGATGTGGACCTCATCCAGCTTGTTGAGGAACTGAGCGGGCCACATAGAAAGTCTGATACCAACTTTCTCTCTTTCGCTTCACTCAAGTGACTATTTACCTAATTATGTCCAAAAGAATGTCTGGTACAAGGGTAGTTTAGGCGCTCGCTGCTATGGGAATAGCGGGTTCGACCAAAGTAGGTGTCACAGCGGGAGGAAGCTGCGTGGTAAGGGGGGTCGGGATCACTAATCGGGTAGCGAATCCTATTCATTCGTTCGGGTTCGACTCTGCAGCTTCTGGGCGAAGCGGCCCTATTTGTCTAAGGGCCTCTGGTAATGCCTTTTCTGGGCTCACGTTAGCGAAAGTCGATAGCACTTATTTATTTGTCTTCTAGGGGGGCGATACGAGAATTCGCATCAGAATAATCCGAATCAGCGGAAGAAGAACTTGAGTGAGATGCTTTGGCAGTGGCGCAGGAAACAAGCACCTGACCATTAGATTATGATTTGACTTGATGACCTGGTATTCTATATAGGCACGTTCGGAGATGCTCGACCAATAGTCCGAGGGCAGCAAGCAATTTCATACCAAAGCAGTCAGGTCCTTCCCTAACCCGGAGAGGACAAGATAGCGTATTTTTAGTCGAACTGGAACAGAATTCTAATTCCGTACCGTATCTCACAGTGAAGTTCCGGACTACACTACCATATTATCGGTGAATTAATTCCCTACTCCCGATTCGTACGCCCGCCTTTCCCGCACTCAGCTCAGCAGACCTTCGAGCCCGTCTCCTACTTCTGAGTCCGATTCGGCTTCAGCAGCTAATGTAGATTTTGCCGATTCTGCTTTTTCTTCAACATCAACAGATTCGTCAGCTGAAACTAATTCCGCTTTAGCCTGAATGAGATAAATAAGGGGGGCCTTAAACAGGATAGGGCAGGATAGATAAAAGGCTTTCTCTTTAAGTTACGCTACCGATCCGATACTTGTATCGAATCCACCCTTTGCTTTGAGCCAACCTTTCGAGCCCTTAAACCTACCCACCCTATACGGATGCTTCAGAGATCGAACAGCGCTGGGATCTCTCCCATGACGCCCGGATCCTCTTTATTCCTTTCCTCAGGGGACACTATGACTGCCTGCAACTAAGGGCTCTGGCTCGGCTTCGGCTGTTTACTTTACTGCTGATTCCGCTTCTGCAGCTGTCTAATCAAAAGAAGCAAGCGCCAATATCTTATCTTAAAGCAGCAGTCCCTAGGGCTAGACCATCTTCTAGGCTCAGCAACCGCTCGGCAACCATTATTCTTGGGCGCGAGCGATCTCCCTCCCCCTTATTAGTCGTTGGCTTCAGTAGGTACAGAGGGGGGATCTGATCGATATGGTGGGGGCCTTCCCCCTCGTCTAGTGGTTTAGTTTAATTAAATGAATTCCATCTTGAATAGGTTAATAATCCGGAACCGGAATAACAATCTATTATCACGTATAACTACCATATTCTAATTCTAGTTCATGATCATACTAGGTCATCAAGTCAAATCAGTCACTTTTGTCCTTCTCCCCCCTATTTCGTTTAAGGCAATCAGTCCAGCCCTATCTCGTTTAGGGCTCGTTCCCTTCTACAGTCTCAGTGCGCTCGAGTGCCAATTTATAGGGGCCTGCAATCAAACTAAACTGACCAAAGCTTATGCGCCACTCATAGCAGACTAACAAGCTGAAACGTGATCTCGCTGTACCCGATAGCGTAGGCAAGCGATCTCATCCATCTGAAGGATCTGGATCATAGGAAGCTCAAGATCACTATCCGAAAGAGCTTGACTCGCGGCATTGGCAGGGCCAAGACTTTCACACGATGAGGGACTTTCGCCAAGGGTAAAGGATTCTCCGCCTTTCCTGAAGAAAGAAGTCTTTTTATATTTATATACCAGACCACCGGGTTTCCCCAATCTCCCTCTTTTCTTTCTAAGCTAGGGGATGGACTCCCAGCAAAGAGAAGAAGAGGGAGGCACCACACGCTAGTGACTAGTATCCCAACAGCAAGCAAAGATTACCTTTTGAGCCTTCGTTTGCTTGTAGCTTTTCTTTGAACAGAGATTTCATCCATGAATCAACACAGTTACATGCATCTCCGAGAATCCGCGCATGAAAGGAAAGCAACAGGTTCTACCCTCTATCTCACACCTCTAGCGGAGGAAAAGCTGTGCTATAGCTATAAAGGGCTGTCGTAGATGGAGTTGTAGAAAGCTCCAACTCGAGTTCGAGCTAACATTTTCTGTGGATAGGTTGGAATGAGGCTTTTTCCTTTCTAACTTAGTAGCTGCTCGATCCGCTTCCCTTTATCATTCCAATTGGTCCGCGAATGTGTTGTAAAGTCCCGAGTCTTACAAAAAGCTATATCCATCTGAGCTCACTGAAGGAATTGGTGGATTGTTTCCTGTAAGCGTATCGGTCTATTTGAGCAAGCCGACCTGCATCGTATAATAAAAAGAGAGCCTCTGAAGCGAGTTTTCTTCCTATGTTATCCAAATATTATAAGGTAAACCTGAGTCCCCTAAGCGGAACCTAAGTGGCAAACTCTTCTTTTAGCTTTAGACAACATGGGCACGGAATTCCATCAGACAGACGAGCAAGCACATTCATTGAAGAAGCAAAGCGATTCGCGGTAGGGGAGGGGGGGACTTTTTTCGAATGAAAAGGACTCAAAGCAATCCATAGAGAGAAAAGCAAGCATAATAACCAGGTTTTTCAACACTATTAAAGTTGAATAAACCAATCCACCCAGGAAACCAGCGGGCTAGACTTATTTAGGATTTTTTTCTATTTATCCGGATCCGGGGAACAGACTGAGGATGCACAGAATCCACAGCTGTTGAATCCGATCTAAGAAAGAAGGAAGAGGCATATGCCAGAACAGGTTTCACGAATGAATCCCTGTTAGGACAAATAAGCTGCTTGGGTCTCCCTTGGTTTGCTAGAATAGACTCTTAGATGGGCAGAATGCCCCATTTCAGTCTATTGGTACCTAGAGACAATACAATCTTGACTTTCTTTCCTAAGCTTGAATGTGGCGAAAAGCAAGGGACTGCAGGAGGTATAGCAAGCGCAGTCGGTAGTCTGGTCTGATGTATGCTATGTTGTGTACTCGACCCGACATGTGCTTCGCAGTTGGGATGGTTAGCCGATATCAGAGTCATCCAGAAAGTGCTCATTGAGCTGCAGTAAAAAGGAAATTTCGAAAACGGAACCAAAAAACTAGCTTTGTGCTACCAAGGTGGAAATCTCAGTTTTATGGATATAGTGATTCAGATGGGTCTGCTGATAGGGATGAACGAAAACCCACTTCTGGCTACACCTTCATACTTGGCGGAGGAGCCATTACGTGGTGTAGTAAGAAAGAAGGAAATCCTTATCCATGATGGAATCAGAGTTTGTAGCCTGCTCAGTTGCAGTGATGGAGGCTATATGGTTAAGGAGATTCTTGCAAAGTTTGGACATTCCGGAACATATAGATAAAGCCGTTGTGATCTATTCTGATAACACGGCTGCAATAGCTTATGCAAAGGATCTCAAGTTCCGTGGTAGAAAAAAAAACTTACATGGACACCCGACTTCACTTCATTTGGTTATGAAGTATATCTCCACCTATGAAATGGTTGCTGACCCTTTGACCAAACTCATTTCTAGAGATGCGTTAAAAAGGCATGTTAGGAGTTTGGGATTGCGTAGGATTTGATATACTTTAAATAAAAAGTATATGTTGAAAGGTAGCTACGGAATTGCTCCTATTACAAATCCCCGGGGATTCACTCCTACCTTATAGTTACTGCCTCGTGGGTGGGTCCTTCAACAGGTATGAAATCACTAAAGGGAGGCGGTTATCTGAAACCTTAACATAGTCATATTCAAGTTATCCCAATAGTCAATGAGCAGGAAGAGGTTTAGGAAGTTAATTCAAGCAAGAAAGGAAAGTCCATTGACTTGGCTACGCCACACCAACCCTATTCTTCCCATCGAGAAAGAAGAGTGGAATTAATGATTTGAAAAAGAGGTAGCGCGACTGACGGGGATAGGTTGACTTTCTTTCGTCAAGTTCAAGTAGTTTCGTTGCTGGGCGGATTGTCTTTCTTTGTAGGCGCCCGCCTTCTCGATGTGAAAGCTCTAAGATGAAAGATGATAAGAGATCACTAGGGAATTGAACTGCTAAACCAATATCAGTCTCAAGGGAAGTTAGTACTTTCACCAGCGGCTGAATGTGATCAAAAGCTTGATTTAACTCTAGCGAGTGTAATACCTGAAGCGAGCCATAGAGCTGCTTCGAGGGGATAGGCAAGGAACCTTAGCAGTAAAGACCATACAGGAGTGTTACGGAAAGTCTGTAGTTCGCTGGTCTTTTGATTTCCCACTTGCTCTGTGGGAATTGAGAACCCCTGTTTTGCTGTACTAGTCCCTGACCTGTGAGTGAGCATACACTCTTTCTATTTGAAAGAGTTCAATGCCATTCCTCCCACTCTTTGTCTGTCTCCTCTCCAACTAATAAGTCGAGTGTCGAATGGAAATAAATAGCATCCAACCTTTCTGCCTGTCCTTCGGATACATTGCCTTCTGTTCTCTTCTCAACCCAGCTGGCATCTCACCGGAAGTCCGAAGGACTCGAAATCCCAGATCCAAGGTTGGAAGCAGAATGAACAGTCCCATCGATTCACTCTCTTGGAACCATTCAAGACTCCCACTTCCAATTTTTCTAATTGGTGGGCGAATAGGAGAAAGGGGAGGCTCGATGCAATCGATATAAATAATTGCCGTAATTGAGAGGGACCGACTACTTTTAGCGAAGCGAAAAAGCGGAAATGGGAATACAGGGCTCTGCCTAATCTATTTATTTTTTATTATAGTCATTATACTCGTTCTTTCTGTCTGAGCCAATCGAAGCGGCTCCGCTTGCATCTTACGAGCTAACGAGCAAATTCTAGCCAGCCCTTTTACTCGGTCTTCAGCTCTCATCTCATATACGGAGGATAGGGACTGATCAGGACTGGACTGAACTGTCCTACCCTACCTACGGGTTAAGACTGTTTTCTCGTTGTTCTATCTAAGACCTCCCCTATACAAATAAGGTGACTTCACTGGAGAAGAAAGAGGAGTCTTAGGGTTATGCCTGCCCCTTCTTCTTTCCTCTAGCGGGCTTTGTCTCATATCCTTCTTTATAAGCCTCTGGCTACTCTCGTTATCAAAATACCCTATACCATAGGTCCCCCCTTTAGGGATAAGAAGCCAGGGTCAGCATATATCCCTAGGGATAAGAGCATATCCATTTTGGGTATGTCTTTCCCGAGCACGCCTACCCAGAAAATCCACCTGGTGGCCTGTCCCTCTCTACAATGAGCCAAAAAAGGAGTATATGATCCGTATATGGGTAGCGAACCCAGCTCATCACCGTTAGAAAGGGTATTATGGTAAGGCCCAGAGACGACGCCACAAGAACAACCAAAAGAAAAATCTTGTTTGTGTTCCAGGAAATAAGCTTGCCCATTTAAAGACTCCTAACGAATCGAAGACTCATCACGGACGTAATACAATAGGCAATTTCACCTTACCATACCAAAAGGAATAATAAGATATGAAAGAAACTCCACTCGCTGAGGGAAGAAAGAAAATCAATTCCTTCCCTCTACTACTTACTAAAGGAAAAGAGAGCTTCTTATCGAGACTGATTGCAGCAAATATTACTCATGAGGATAGCTGGAAGCAAGGAACATTCTTTTGCGGCTTACCCGTTCTATAAGAGAACGGTTCAACTGGTTAGGCGGTCTGGCGCATTATTCACTGCGCTTTATTTAAAGCAGTGTGCGTCATCCGGGGGTGATAAAAAAAACCATACCCTGTTGACAGTGTCCCTGTCCCTTAATCATCAGGCTACCCTCGGATTCTTCCCTCCAGATATTAATGAGTTGGGCTCTATCCTTCCCCTTCGCGCTTCGCACGCCCTATCTATCCGCGGCGCGCTGGCGGGTAGGGGCTTATTTATGTGATTCGCTGCGCTTGCTTGCCCCTATCGGCTGATTCTATTGCCTGCCGGTTAGCGAAACTTTTCCGGTAGTACGAATCGCTACGCCTCGCCTCTTTCTATATGATAATATGCACCTCGGTTGCTGCGCTCCCTTCGGGTAATAGCAAGAGAGTGAAGAACGAATGATCCTCCAACCAAAAAGAGTGATTGAGTCCGCCTCAAGCGAGTGAGTTCGCGTCGAAAGAAAGAATCGTTGGTCCCCCAGGAGCTTCTGATTTTAGAGTCACTCACCAACTCTTATTGAAATTGAAGAAGAATAGCTAGAATCAGTTATTGTGCAAGACCAACCAATCCTTGGTTGACTCCTCTACTTCTCCGGTCGGGGATATAGCTGTATTCTTCTATTCTCCCTCTCCTTTGTCCTTTTACTTTCTTTCCCTCAAGGTTGGATTGATTCTTTCTTTCACGTCAGCGACGAATCTTAGGTCTATCCTCTGTATCCTAAACCCTCTAAGCAGAGAAAGAATCTTCCTCGGGTGAAGAATCGATGTATACGCAGTCTCCTCGGCCGAAGCGAACAGCGACTTCTAAGCCAACCTTCTCTGTGCGACCTTCTTCTATTCCTTATACATCCTTGGATGTGGCAAATCCTAAGGGCAATTCCCTAGTAGAGGGATACCTCAAGCCATACTTTCTATCTGATTGGAGATCCTTGTTATTTGAGTCACAACCTGACTGATGTGCCAGATGTGAAAAATCTATAAATCTGTCTCGATCCTTTCGGGAATTCAATAAATCTTCTTCCTCCTTGGATGGGAAAGAGTTTACCACGGAGCGTTATTGTCTTTTATTGTGTAAGAGCCAGTTTATCTTTCGATGGCGTAGGCTAATTCCGAGCCATATCATATATGGGATCAGTGTAGGGGTAACATTAAGAGTAGTAGTCCCCAGTGGTTTTCTAGTCCAAGCGAGTCTTTCCTCAAGTCTAATAGGAACACGGGCAAAGGCAAGACAGTGTCTCTCCCAAACCTGAAGTCTCTCATAAGCCAAAGATAGGAAAGAGTAACATAGATAAGGAGTCTCTTTTTAGCCAGGTTTCAGTCGATTCAATTGAGAACGCTGATACGACAAGACCGGTTATTCACTCAACAACAACAGCGCATTCAATAGCAGTTGTCCTTTCTTAGACTCTTACTGCTCGTAGAAAAACAATGCCTTGAGGAATCTGTGCATCTCCCGGTTTAGCCGTAAAACACAAACAATCCATTGATTGATGTCAGAGCACTTGAAGGTGAGAGTGACATTCTTGAGTATACCTTAGTCCATAATATAATTGGATGAACTAAGAAAGCACAAATCCATTCTACGGCCATCTATCTTCGTTATAACGATACTTTTTGACCCCTCTTGACTGATTACCCATATGGGTATGGAAAGTCCATTTT